ACTATGATTTGCATTTCGAACAGGCATGGATACAGCATCCATAGGATAACTTCCGTCTTGAGAGTTATTTGTGGGGTTCATACGGTATCCGCGATCTCTCTTGATTTGTAATTCAATACGCAAATCCATTGGTTCTGTCAGGTTAGCTATATGCTGTGTTGTGTCAACTATTTCCACGGAAGGTGGTGAGATGATATCTTGAGCGGTTACGTATCTAGGACCCCTGACGCAAATGGATGCGTCTCTAACTCCATACAGATTACTTCTCAATACAATTTCTTTCAAATTTAGTAAAATTTCATGTACCGATTCCTCAATACCTACTATCGTAGAATATTCATGCGGCACCCTCTCAGATTTTGCACGTGTGATACATGTTCCTTCTATTTCTCCAAGTAGAGCCCTTCGCATGGCAATACCTATGGTATCGGCTTGACCTTTCATGAGCGGGGACAGAATGAAACGACCATAATAAAGACGCTTACTGTCTACTCTTGATTCAACACATTTCCACTGTAGTGTTCGAGTGGATCCTGCTATTTCCTCTCGAACCATACTAAATATTATTATTTGATCAGATCATTGAATCATTTATTTCTCTTGCAATCCGTTTAATTCTTATTTTTACACACGTCTTTTTTTAGGAGGTCGACATCCATTATGTGGCATGGGTGTTACATCACGTACGAAACTTAATAGTATACCACTTCTACGAATGGCCCGTAATGCTGCGTCTCTTCCGAGACCAGGACCCTTTATCATAACTTCTGCTCGTTGCATACCCTGATCAACTACAGTACGAATAGCATTCGAGGCGGCTGCTTGAGCAGCATAGGGCGTCTTTCTTCTTGTGCCTTTGAATCCAGAAGTACCGGCGGAGGCCCAAGAAACCACCCGACCTCGTACATCTGTAACAGTTACAATAGTATTGTTGAAACTCGCTTGAACATGAATAACCCCTTTTGGTATTCTACGTCCATTCTTACGTGAACTAATACGTCCATTCCTACGCGAACCGATTTTTGGTATAGGTTTTGCCATATTTTTTCATCTCATAAATAGGAATCAGAAATATACAGAAAGATACGGAGATATCCATTTCATGTTAAAACGGATCCTTTATTTTTACATGGCTCTTCTTTGAGAAATTTTATAAAAGAAAGATTATCCTTGTCTCTGCTTATGTCTCGGATTGGAACAAATCACTATAATTCGTCCGCGCCTACGGATCAGTCGACATTTTTCACAAATTTTACGAACGGAAGCTCTTATTTTCATATTTCTCACTCCTTACCTTAATTTGGAATCTATTCCTTGGAAGAAAATAAGTCTCTTGTATTTTATTTTTTAGCTTCGAGTTGTATCTCTCACCAAAGGAATGTTTTCAAAAATCATCTAATCGTTCGAATCTTTGTTGCGGAGTCTATAAATTATACGTCCTCTAGTTGAATCATACCGACTTATTTCGATTTTTACTCTATCTCCCGGCAGTATCCGTATCAAACTGCGTCGGATCCTCCCTGAAATATAACCTAGAATTAGATCTTCATGATCGGGACCGTTGGGAAGTGATTCAGTAATTAAACCTTCATGAATTCATTTTTGTTCTTTCATCCAGGTAACCCCTTGAAATATCATCAACTAATGGAGGAAGAATTATATAACTCACTTTTCCTCTCTATTTCACAAATAGGAAGTTAGAGATCAAATTAGGATACCGGAGTAAGATCACCATATATAGCACAAAATTTCTCCTCCAAATTTTTCTAGTCTAGCTTCTCGATCTGTCATTATGCCTCGAGAAGTGGAAAGAATTACAATTCCCATTCCACCTAAAATCTTAGGAATTTTTTGATAGTTGGAATAGATTCGTAGACCAGGTCGACTGATACGTTTTAAAATAGTTCTATATATTCCTTTCCTAGTCCTTCTATGGCGCAAGGTTGAAACCAAGAAATCTTTGTTACTTTCCTGATGTTTCCGAACGTTTTCAAGAAAACCTTCTCGTAGGAGTATTTTAACAATGTTTTCGGTGATATTAGTGGATGCTATTCGAACCGTTCCATTTTTACTCATGTCAGCATTTCTTATAGAAGTTATTATATCAGCAATAGCGTCTCTGCCCATGACGAATTCTAATTATTGGTGCTTCTTAATTTTGATATAATCAACATGTTTTTTTATTTTGAATTATTCAATTTCAATTATTAATTATTAAAAGTATATGCGTGAAACACAATCTACTAATTTAATCCATTTCAGATATCCTACTATAACTATATCATAGTTTCATCTACTAGTATTTATAATACTTCAGGAGCTAATGAAACTATTTTAGTAAAATTCAACTGTCTCAATTCCCGAGCAATCGCGCCAAAAACTCGAGTTCCTTTTGGATTTCCTTCTTGATCAATGACAACCGCAGCATTGTCATCATATCGTATTATCATACCGTTGTCACGTTTGAGTTCTTTACATGTACGTACAATTACAGCTCTAATTACTTCTGATCTTTCTAGAGGCATATTGGGTACTGCTTCTTTGATTACAGCAACAATAACGTCACCAATATGAGCATATCGATGATTACCAGCTCCTATGATTCGAATACACATCAATTCTCGAGCTCCGCTGTTATCTGCTACATTCAAAAGGGTCTGAGGTTGAATCATATCATTTTTATTTGAATCTGTTATTTCAATGCAAAGAATCAGGAAAAAAAGAAATAGTGTTTGTCTAGAAATAAATAAACCGGCGGTTGTTTTTTCATCCTCAATACCCCTTTTGTTTATCTTTAGTTCTATATCCCTATCCTGAAATAATAAATTGAGTTCGTATAGGCATTTTGCACGCAGCTATTGAGATAGCTGCTCTGGCTACCGTTTCTGATACTCCACCCATTTCATAAAGTATTCGGCCTGGTTTAACAACGGATACCCAATATTCGGGAGATCCTTTCCCCGAACCCATACGTGTTTCTGTAGGTCTTATTGTAACAGGTTTGTCTGGAAATATACGTACCCATATTTTTCCACCACGACGCGCATATCGTGTCATTGCTCTTCGCCCAGCTTCTATTTGTCTAGCTGTGATCCAAGCGGGTTCAAGTGCCTGAAGAGCGTATCTGCCGAAACAAATATGATTGCCCCGACAAGATATTCCCTTCATTCTTCCTCTATGGTGCTTACGAAATCTAGTTCTTTTAGGGTTATAGTTGATGGTTTTTTCTTAATCCCACCTCTACTACAGAACCGGACATGAGAGTTTCCTCTCATCCAGCTCCTCGCGAATGAAAAGATTCGATACAGATACACATCTATTTACTAATTAGTACACTAAACTAAGTAATGGGATTTATTGATATTTCATTTATTACATAGGAAGCTCCATACCATATATGGCTATATGTGTATATTTATAGATAATGCTTATTTTTTATAACGAATCCCTATTTTTTTTTACTCTTATCGAGTCAAGACAATATTGTATTGTAATACAATAAATAAATAAGGGTTTCGCGGGCGGATATTGACTCTTTCCTGCTTCATTCGTAGGATCAATCCATGACCTCTCAGAGTAAATCAATTTGTTCTTGGTTCGTTCCGCCATCCCGTCCGATGAATCATTAGGATTCATTTTTATTTTATTTATATTTTAATAGTAGAATCTTATATAGTCACAGGTTTCGTCGTTCCTATAGCTTCTCCATGAATGGTTAGGCCTGAACTCTGCAACGGAGCTCCCAACAAAATTTGTTCTCGAGTCAATCTCCTCAGTTTTTATTAACCCAGGGCTCTTTATTATTTATATTATACTTTATTATTTGTATTATTATATATATTAATATATCAATATTAATGCTTTATCACACTGCTTTTTATGAGGTGATTCATAGACCATACATATTGGAATCATCTATCATTGATATTTTTGTTCTCTCTTTCTATCACCTTTCCATTTATCCGCATCCCTTTATTTTTTTTTTCTTCAAAATCCATAATCAGATTTGTTTTTTATGAAAATTTCAGTTGTTTCAACTATATGATTGATTCAGTCATTCAGTCATATAGTGACTGTTTCTTGGGATCTCGACAATACGAAGCAATAAGTTGGTTATTAGTTTTTCGTTTATTTTATTATTTTATATAGTTATTAAGTTCATAGTGGGGGTCAGTCTTTTTTTTGAAGCCCTGCTTTAAACTCTAAAGAAAAAACTAACGAGTCACACACTAAGCATAGCAATTATATCAAAAGTAAGATTAATCTATTTTTTATTCAACCTTATAGAATTAGAATTGTTTATTTTTTTTTTATTTAACGGAAAAAGGAAAAACAGAAATAGTTTCTCATTTTTTGTTCTATCACTGGACAGAGTGACAAGATAAAAAAAGGGTCTATTATTCCTCGTTCACAAATATCCAAATTTTTAGGCCTAATACCCCATGGATAGTTCGAATTGTATAGGAACAATGATCAATTTTAGCACGAATTGTTTGTAGAGGAACCCTACCTTCTCTGATCCATTCGACACGTGCAATTTCTTTTCCGTCGATACGCCCTGCAATTTGTATTTGAATTCCCTTTGTATCTGTTTGTTCAGTTAATTCAATAGCTCTTTTCATTGCCTTTCGAAACGAAACTCTATTTCTTAATTGTGAAGCCATATATTCTGCAAGAATATTAGGGTGTCCATAAGGTTTTTCAATTCTTGTGATAGCGATATTGAGCCTTCGGTTCACAGAATGAAACTCCTTTTGTACATTCATCTGTAATTCTTCAATCCCTCGCGTTCGGCCCTCTATTAATAAATTTGGAAACCCAATATAGATTATGACCTGGATCAAATCGATTCTTTTTTGAATTTCTATTCGTGCAATTCCAATTCCTTCGAAACCTGGGGATATTCTCTTATTTTTTTGTACATAGTTCTTGATACAATTCCGTATTTTCTCATCTTCTTGTAGACCTGCAGAAACATTTTTTGGTTGTGCGAACCAAAA